TTTTAGTGAGAGGTAAACCTTATGATAAAGAATAAAAAGCAGAAATCATATACTTCCGTATATGCTTTAGGGCAATATATATCTATGTCTGCCCACAAAGCACGGAGAGTAATTGATCAAATCCGTGGACGTTCCTACGAAGAAGCACTTATGATATTAGAACTTATGCCTTATCGAGGATGTTATCCAATTTTTAAATTGGTTTATTCTGCAGCAGCAAATGCTAGTCACAATAAGGGTTTCAAAGAAACCAATTTAGTCATTAGTAAAGCTGAAGTGAACCAAGGAAATACTGTAAAAAAATTAAAACCTCGTGCCCGAGGACGGAGTTACCCAATAAAACGATCCACTTGTCATATAACTATCGTATTGGAAGATACATCCTTCTATCAACAATATGAAGAATATTTAATGTATTTAAAAAAACCTGGCTACAGTAATGAAAACAGAAATCTAACATGTTATGATACATATAGTAGTGGAGGCCTATGGGACAAAAAATAAATCCACTTGGTTTCAGACTTGGTACAACCCAAAGTCATCATTCTGTTTGGTTTGCACAACCAAAAAAGTATTCTGAAGGTTTAGAAGAAGATAAAAAAATACGAGACTGTATTAAAAATTATGTCCAAAAAAATATAAGAATATCCTCTGGTATGGAGGGAATTGCACGTATCGAAATTCAAAAAAGAATCGATCTCATTCAAATCATAATCTATATGGGATTTCCTAAATTATTAATTGAAGATAAACCCCGAAGAGTCGAAGAATTACAGATGAATGTTCAAAAAGAACTTAATTGTGTCAATAGAAAACTCAACATTGCTATTACCAGAATTTCCAATCCGTATGGGCAGCCTAATATTCTTGCAGAATTTATCGCCGGCCAATTAAAAAATCGTGTTTCTTTTCGAAAAGCAATGAAAAAAGCTATTGAATTAACTGAACAGGCAAATACAAAAGGAATTCAAGTACAAATTGCAGGACGTATCGACGGAAAAGAAATTGCACGTGTTGAATGGATCAGAGAAGGCAGAGTTCCTTTACAAACAATTGACGCTAAAATAGATTATTGTTCCTATACAGTTCGAACTATTTATGGGGTTTTAGGAATAAAAATTTGGATATTCGTAGACGAAGAATAAAAAAACTTGATTTGTCTTTAAATTTTATCCAAAAATAAAAAACGAAAACTATGTAGTATAACACTATACAGTAATAAAACTGTAATAAAAAAAAATTGCAGTCTTCTTTTTTTATGTTTAAGAAAAAAATCAGCAATTCTATAAGGTTGAATAAAAATTTTCATCAAAACTCCTTTGATATAATTGCTATGCTTAGTGTGTGACTCGTTGGTTTAGGATTCGATTAGATTAAGATAAAAAAAAAAAAAAGAACTTACCTAATTAAGAGCAACTAATAACTATAATTAATAAATAACCTAAGCAACTCATTGCTTCGCATTATCTGGATCCAAAAAAATCAGTCAAGATATGATAGGCTGATCATATGATTGTAGCAACTGAATTTTTTTGTAAAAAAAAAAAAAAAGAATAAAGAAATATTATTAATAAGTTATGAAAGGCAATCGAAAAGTATGCGGATAAATGGAAGGATGAAAGAAAGAGAGAAAAAATTGAATATTAATGATATATTATTCCAATTTGGAAAGTCTATGAGGTCACTATAAGAAAAGCAATGTAATAAAGCATTAATACAGATTCATTCATAATAATTAGATAAATCTGTTCCAAAAACAAAAAATTAAGAGCCTTGAGCCAAGAAAAACTGAGAAAATTGACTCAAAAACAAATTAAAAAATGAAATTAAAAATTTCATGTAAGAGCTCCATTGTAGAATTCGGGCCTAATGATTAATCAAGAAGCGATGGGAACGACGGAACCCATGAATATAGAGGATTCTAGTGCAAAAAAATCTTAGTAATTCATTGGACAGGATGGCGGAATAAACCAGAAACTTTATTATCTATTCTTATTTTGATTCTGAGACCTCGTGGGATAAATATCAAACTTAAATAGATATGGAAAGAGTAAATATTCGCCGGCGAAAAATTTGTTTTTTTTTTCAATAAAAAAAGTAATAAAATACGAAAAAACAAAATGAAAAAGATAAAAGAAAATAAGGATTTGTTAGAATATTCTAATTCTAACAAAAACTACATTCGAGATGATGATATTACGTTTATGTTATTTTTAAATAAATAGAAATAGAATTCATCTGGGGATTCCATTTGGAAAAAGACATACACAAATTTAGAAGAGATAAGCTTAAATTTCAAAAAATACCATGATTAATAGGATTAATCATTAACTACATCTATATCTGAATACAAACTTTTTTTGTCCTTTTATTCGCGAGGAGCTGGATGAGAAGAAACTCTCACGTTCAGTTCTGTAGTAGAGATGGTAGAAAAAACCCATCAACTATAACCCAAAAAGAACCAGATTTCGTAAACAACACCGAGGAAGACTAAAAGGAATATCTTCCCGTGGGAATCGTATTTGTTTTGGGAGATATGCTCTTCAAACACTTGAACCCGCTTGGATCACATCGAGACAAATAGAAGCAGGGCGACGAGCAATGACACGAAATGTACGACGTGGTGGAAAAATTTGGGTACGTATATTTCCAGACAAACCAGTTACAGTAAGACCCGCGGAAACGCGTATGGGGTCTGGGAAAGGATCCCCAGAGTATTGGGTAGCTGTGGTTAAACCTGGTAAAATCCTTTATGAAATGGGTGGTGTACCCGAAAATATAGCCAGAAAAGCTATTTCAATAGCGGCATCAAAAATGCCTATAAAAACCCAATTCATTATTTCTGAATAGGAATATAGAATCAAAAAGCTAAATAACATTTAAGGATAAAAAAATTAGAAGTTTTCGTTTTTTGACCAACAATATTTTTTTACTTCGTCCTTTGCATTAAAAGAAGAGATACAAAAAAATGATATGATTCAACCACAAACCTATTTGAATGTAGCAGACAACAGCGGGGCTCGAGAATTGATGTGTATTCGAATAATAGGAGCTAGTAATCGCCGATATGCTCATATTGGTGACGTTATTGTTGCTGTAATTAAGGAAGCAATACCAAATAGTCCGCTAGAAAGATCAGAAGTGATCAGAGCTGTAATTGTACGTACTTGTAAAGAACTCAAACGTAACAATGGGACAATAATACGATATGATGACAATGCCGCAGTTGTCATTGATCAAGAAGGAAATCCAAAAGGAACTCGAGTTTTTGGGGCGATCCCACGGGAGTTGAGACAATTAAACTTTACTAAAATAGTTTCATTAGCTCCTGAGGTATTATAAAACCTAAATATCCAGAGTTAGTATAGGATTCAAAAAATCGTATTGAAATAAAATTAATTAATAGATTGTGTATCACGCATATAGCCTTAATATTAAAATATTAATAAGTGAATTCATATATTAATATATAATTCGTCTATATCTATATATAAATAAAAGAAAAAGAACATGTTGATTATATCAAAATTATAGAACAATAAGGAATTTGAACTTATCATGGGGAAAGACACTATTGCTGATATAATAACCTCGATACGAAATGCTGACATGAATAGAAAAGGAACGGTTCGGATAGAATCGACTAACATCACCGAAAGCATTGTTAAAATACTTTTACGAGAGGGTTTCATCGAAAACGTAAGGAAACATCGCGAAAACAACCAATATTTTTTGATTTTAACCCTAAGACATAGACGAAATAAAAAAGAATCCTATAAAACTATTTTAAATTTAAAGAGAATAAGTCGACCGGGTCTACGAATCTATTCTAACTCTCAACGAATTCCACGAATTTTAGGCGGAATAGGAATTGTAATCCTTTCGACTTCTCAAGGTATAATGACAGATCGAGAAGCTCGACTAAAAAGAATTGGCGGGGAAATTTTGTGTTATATATGGTAATCCTTGTAATATAAAAATTGGCTATCCGGAACTTACCATTTGTGAAAAAAGGGGGGTTGTGGAATAGCACCCCTGCTAAAAAAGTTTAGAATGTTTTACCTCGAATTAAATTAAAGAAAAAAAATGAATTACTGAAAGTTTTCTTTCTGAATCACTTCCGAACGGCATGGTTCTAGTTTATTTAGATACTAAAGATTTTCTTTATTTGAGGTCATGCTTCGGAAAGGATTCGAGATATTTTTGTTTTTATATAGGTATACCTATAGGATAGGAGAAAAAGGTAAAAATTTTAGTAAGTTCTTAGATCTAAGTTAATCAGGGTACAGCCATTTTCTAGACTCCATAACAAGGATTCAAAAGAGTAAGTGGTTTTTTCAATTTCAACATTCCTTTCACGAAGATACAATTAAAGATTCAAAAATATCAAGAAACTTTTTTTTCCTCCAACAACAATAAGTATATTCAGAGAATTAAGGAATAACAACTATGAAAATAAGGGCTTCCGTTCGTAAAATTTGTGAAAAGTGTCGACTAATACGTAGGAGGGGGCGAATTATAGTAATTTGTTCCAACCCGAGACATAAACAAAGACAAGGATAATCTTACTAAAGGAAATAAAGGAAAGGTAAAGGCACTTCCAAAGAGCTGAAAAAAAAAGTCCGTTTTGACATGAAATGGATATATCCATATATTTCTTGTGAAATGAAAAAATATGGCAAAACCTATATTAAGAATTGGTTCACGTAAAAATACACGTAGTGGTTCACGTAAAAATGTACGTAGAATACCAAAGGGAATTATTCATGTTCAAGCAAGTTTCAACAATACCATTGTGACCGTTACAGATGTACGGGGTCGGGTGATCTCTTGGTCCTCCGCGGGTACTTGTGGATTCAGGGGTACAAGAAGAGGTACACCTTTTGCTGCTCAAACCGCAGCAGGAAATGCTATTCGAGCAGTAGTGGATCAAGGCATGCAACGAGCTGAAGTAAGGATAAAAGGCCCTGGACTGGGAAGAGATGCAGCATTACGAGCTA